GTAAATATCTAATGCGTTCCCCGACCGGAGAAGTTATTTTTGGGGGAGAAACGATGCGTTTTTGGGATCTGCGTGCTCCCTGGTTAGAACCTCTTAGGGGTCCCAATGGTTTGGACTTGAGTAGACTGAAAAAAGACATACAGCCTTGGCAAGAACGTCGTTCCGCAGAATATATGACTCATGCTCCTTTAGGTTCTTTAAATTCCGTGGGTGGGGTAGCTACAGAGATTAATGCAGTCAATTATGTCTCTCCTAGAAGTTGGTTAGCTACTTCTCATTTTATTCTAGGATTCTTCCTATTCGTAGGTCATTTATGGCACGCGGGAAGAGCTCGCGCAGCTGCCGCAGGATTTGAAAAAGGAATTGATCGAGATTTTGAACCTGTTCTTTCCATGACTCCTCTTAATTGATACGTGAAATCCAATGCTTGACGTAAGAATCACTTTGATTTTACTATACATATTGGGTTGAGTCGAGCAGATCATATTCAAAAAGTCTTTTTTTTCAATTCATTTTTATTTAATCTTTTTTCGGGCTCGGCTAAGTGGTGATATAGCCGAGCCCGAAAAAACGAGCCAACCTAAATCAATAAAAATAAAAAACCCATTCGCCAAGAAAAAGGAGAGAGAGGGATTCGAACCCTCGATAGTTCTTTGTTTCAAACTATACCGGTTTTCAAGACCGGAGCTATCAACCACTCAGCCATCTCTCCAAAAGCTAATTTCTATTTTATCTTTATTCCACTGAATAGAAGATGACGATCCGAATGGATACCTTTTTTATCTATATCTATGGTAAATGATAAAGATATCCAGCGTGAATCTATTGGTCTAGTTCTCTATCCGTATATATATGCATGATCCAGCATGCCCTTTTGTTTGTGTGTGAAGGAAAAAAACTACCCCTCAATCCATGCCTCAAAAGGGGTGTCATATAAAATCAATGGATTCATGAGAAAACCCTCCATAATGAATTGCATTTTTTATTCCATTACAAATTTTTTGTCGATTAAAAAGGGGTCAAGGGGATCAAATGGTATAGTTCAATTGTTGATAAATTGGAGGATTAGAAACATGACTATTGCTTTCCAATTAGCTGTTTTTGCATTAATTGCTACTTCATCCATTTTATTGATTAGTGTACCTGTTGTATTTGCTTCTCCGGATGGTTGGTCCAGTAACAAAAATGTTGTATTTTCCGGTACATCATTATGGATTGGATTAGTATTTTTAGTGGGTATTCTTAATTCTCTCATCTCTTGAAACTATTCATTCTAGATCAAAAAACGAAATGACCCCTCCCCCCGAATTCTTTCGGGTTGTGAGGCACATTAAAATAGAATATATAAGACCCCACAAATAAAGAAAACTAAAACATTATTATGATAGGGAGGGGTCAAACTTCTTCTATTTCTTTCTTTTATTGGAAAAATATTCGATCTTATACTTACATATGATTGATTGATATATAGTCAAACTAAAAACAAGAGAATATAGATAATATCTATTATCAATATTTTATTTATATATTATTAATATATATATATAAATTATTATTATTAATGAATGTAATTAATAGTAGAATGTAATTAATATTACAAATTCATTATTATTAATAATAATAATGAATATTTTAATTCTTAATATTTTAAGATATACATATTAAAAAAGAAAATAGAAAAATGGGAATATTCGATTCCTATTATGTATGTTAAGATATTCGAATCTATTTAAAATAGTCTAGAAATATATTTTCTAAATACTCTAAAACTCTAAATAGAATATGAATAGAAAAAATCTATAATTTATTTTGAAAATATTCTCAAAAATAAGAAAATCAAAATAGTATCTAAAATACTAAATTGAATTCTATTGTAGAAAAAAAATCTTCATAATATAGAATCAATATATTACGTATCAAGGACGATAAAAAGAAAAATGCGGATGCGGATATAGTTGAATGGTAAAATTTCTCTTTGCCAAGGAGAAGACGCGGGTTCGATTCCCGCTATCCGCCCCTGCCTTTTTATGTATATTATAGTAAGAGTATAATAGTATATATTTTTTATTTTAAAAAATAAAATATAAAACATTTATTTAATAGAGTTGACTGTGATAGTATATATAGTACCCCCTCTTCTTCTTGAACTCCCATTTTTTTTCAAAAATGTTGCGGTGCGGAGACGGGATTTGAACCCGTAACCTCAAGGTTATGAGCCTTGCGAGCTACCAAGTTGCTCTACTCCGGAAGAATTTCCAATGAATGGAAAACAAAGATTGAATGTGTCCCTCCACCATATCTGTAAAAATAGAATAAACCATTTTTACAGAATGGTAAAGGGACCATCCTATGATCGCTGGTCATAAAAATGAATACAAAAATGAAGATAATTTTGTATTCTTACCAACTTGATCTTGTTGCACCGGGCAACAAACATTCATGAACCATTTCACGAAGTATGTGTCCAGATAATCCAAAGTCTCGATAATTAGCTCTCGGT